CGTATCGCCGGAAAAGCCAAAGGATCAACGGGTCTGGTTTTACTACAATTACTTGAAATGCGTTTAGATAACATCCTTTTTCGATTGGGTATGGCTTCAACTATTCCTCAAGCCCGCCAATTAGTTAATCATAGACATATTTTAGTTAATGGTCGTATAGTAGATATACCAAGTTATCGTTGCAAACCCCGAGATATTATTACAGCAAGGGATGACAAAAAATCCAGAGCTCTGATTCAAAATTATCTTGATTCATCCCACCATGAAGAATTGCCAAAGCATTTGACTCTTCACGCATTCCAATATAAAGGATTAGTCAATCAAATAATAGATAGTAAATGGGTCGGTTTGAAAATAAATGAATTACTTGTCGTAGAATATTATTCTCGTCAGACTTAAACCTAACTAAAATAACAAACCAAGGGTTCGTACAATTTTTCCCTTTCACTTAAGTTAAGTAAAGGGACACAAGGTAAGGAATTGGATCCGGAGATTTGTATTTTTCTCCCATTCATGTATCATAGATCAGTAGGCAGATCCTTATTCCCTGCCCGTTCTTTCTTTCCTTCCGTATCACAGAAATTAGGAATTGAGAATCTATCTCAAAGAAAGGTCTGAAGCATTGGTGAATTGGGTGAAGATACGGAAAGAGAGGGATTCGAACCCTCGGTAAACAAAAGCCTACATAGCAGTTCCAATGCTACGCCTTGAACCACTCGGCCATCTCTCCTACATAATGATTATGACCGAGAATCCGAGCGAATTGCGAGTTGTTCATATTCGATTGTTAGATGGGTACAGACACTCGAATCCATTCTAGCTATAAAAATGGAAAACTTTTCATCAAAGAAAGCATTTTTTCTTCGAGCCAGGGAGCTGGGAGAAAAAGATAATATAATCTTTTTTTGAAAAACGGTTAAAAACAATAACAATAAAGATATATCTTGTTTGCCAAGACGGAGGCGGCGCTCCTACCTTTTTCTGATATTTTTACCGGATTCAATCAATGAATTGGAACGAATCAACTGATCGGTCTATTTTGTTGGACTATGGTAAATGGATACCTTTCGATCATAATTATCTTTTTATTCGAATTCAATTTCCATAAGAATTTGAAAATTTCTTTCCAATTTTAGGTCGCTTAACAACAACCCCTTAACCCGTAAATCTATTCCAAATTCATAAATCATCCTTTTCGATTTGATTGTATAGTGTATAAGCGTCTACCCGCTATGGACAAAACACAAAATGGAGGGTTATTCTATTTTCATTATAGAAGGATTATTGAAGAATTATTCGATTTTTTTCTTCTTTGGATCTTAATTTCAGAAAAACTTCTCGAATTCTCCTAATCCGCAAGATAAATTCTTTGATTCTTCTACTTTGATCAAATCGGAATAGTTCCTTTCATTCTTATACTACTACATTTATACTACTACATTTGGATGAAATCGAATCGGATTCTAATATTTCTTATTTTTTATCGACCCCCTTCAAAAAGAAAAAATTGGATATGAGTCTGCTTTTATGTTATTTCGTACTGTAAAATTCCTTTACTTGTGGGATCGTTTTCTCACGAGAGTTAATGAAAAGAATTATAGAATGGATTTCTACCTATGCCTAGATCGCGGATAAATGAAAATTTTATTGATAAGACCTTTTCAATTGTGGCCAATATCTTATTACGAATAATTCCGACAACTTCAGGAGAAAAAGAGGCATTTACCTATTATAGAGATGGTGTGATTTGATTATTTTTTTATTTACCGCTTCGGTCTTAGGAGAAAGACGGAAGATTCGGGATAGAAAAGAACGAAAAAGATTATTGAAAAAATCTACGCTTGTTGAAGGTGAAGTTTCTAGATAAAACAATTCCTTCTGTCGTGTATCCCCGATTAATGCAGCCTCAGATGCTTCAATTGTTGATTCGAGTATTGAGCGAAAGGTTACACCTATGGGTTCTATATTACAGGCCAACCCTACCATACTAGACTAGTACCAATAGGCCGCATAGGGGAAGAGGCGCTACGCCTAGGAATCAACAACACGAAAACTTTGTTTAAAATTACCGCCTTTCCTTATTGGGATCGGGACTAAAAAGAATGGTTGGGATAACAAACATCCATCTCGTTGGTACTTTGGATACCCTTAGAACCATAGAAGACTGTTGAAGTGATTAATTCCTGGAAATTAAAGGGCGTTGAGAACAAAGAAATTGTTGGAGTTTACATTTTTATCTAGTACCAGTATCAACACGCGTGATGTTAAGAAAATATCTTTTGCAGAAAGGTTGGCTAGAGATTTCTTGTAAAAACGTTAGCCCCACTGAATTCATAACGAGAATATTTCAATCTTTTTTGATTCCATGTATTATTTTCATTATGCACATAGGGGAGGAGCCGTATGAGATGAAAATCTCATGTACGTTTCTGGAACGGAGAATTCTTTGAATCGAATGACGACCGTAACGGATGTCAGCTCAATCGGAAGGAAATTATGC